ATATCCATTTTCCTGGAGAAACAGATAAGATATCCCGACACAGTGGCATCTTGCTAGCCCCAGGAACAGGAAAAACAAATTCTAAGGAATCCAAAAAATTGAAAAATTGGATCTATGTCCAACGGATCACACCTACTAAGAAAAAATATTTTGTTTTAGTTCGACCCGTAGTGACATATGAAATATCGGACGGTATCAATTTAGCAACACTCTTCCCCCCGGATCTGTTACAAGAAAGGGATAATATGCAACTTCGAGTTGTCAATTATATTGTTTACAGAAATGGCAAACTAATTCGGGGAATTTCTGATACAAGTATTCAATTAGTTCGGACTTGTTTAATTTTGAATTGGGACCAAGACAAAAAAAGTTCTTCTATCGAAGAGTCTCATACTTCCTTTGTTGAAGTAAGTACAAATGGTCTTATTCGAGATTTCCTAAGAATTGACTTAGTGAAATTCCCTATTTCGTATCTCAGAAAAAGGAATGATCCCTCGGGATCAGGATTGATCTCAGATTCAGATAATGTGTCAGATCACACCAATAGCAATCCCTTTTATTCCAAGACAAAAATTCAACAATCACTTAGAAAAAATCAAGGAACTATTCGCACGTTGTTAAATAAAAATAGGGAATGTCCATCTTTGATAATTTTGTCATCATCTAATTGTTTCCGAATGGATCCATTCGACGCTGGAAAATATCACAATGTGATAAAAGAATCAATTAAAAAAGACCCTATAATTAAAATTAGGAATTCGATTGGCCCTTTAGGAACAGTCCTTCCATTTTTAAATTTTTATTCATTTTACTATTTAATAACTCATAATCCTATTTTGGTAACTAAATATTTGCAACTTGAAAATTTAAAACAGACTTTTCAAGTAATTAACTATTATTTAATGGATGAAAATGGGAGAATTTTGAATCCCGATTCATGCAGTAACATCGTTTTGAATTCATTCAATTTGAATTGGTATTTTCTCCATCATAATTATTTTGAAGAAAGATCCACAATAATGAGTCTTGGACAGTTTATTTGTGAACATGTATGTATAGCCAAAAACGGACCCCATCTCAAATCGGGTCAAGTTTTGATTGTTCAAGCTGACTCTGTAGTAATAAGATCCGCCAAGCCTTATTTGGCCACTCCAGGAGCAACTGTTCATGGTCATTATGGAGAAATCCTTTACGAAGGAGATACATTAGTTACATTTATATATGAAAAATCGAGATCCGGTGATATAACCCAGGGTCTTCCAAAAGTGGAACAAGTGTTAGAAGTGCGTTCAATTGATTCAATATCGATGAACCTAGAAAAAAGAATTGAGGGTTGGAACGAGTATATAAAAAAAATTCTTGGAATTCCTTGGGAATTCTTGATTGGGGCTGAGCTAACTATAGTGCAAAGTCGTATATCTTTGGTTAATAAGATCCAAAAGGTTTATCGATCCCAGGGGGTGCAAATCCATAATAGGCACATAGAAATTATTGTACGCCAAATAACATCAAAGGTGTTGGTTTCAGAGGATGGAATGTCTAATGTTTTTTTACCTGGAGAACTAATTGGATTGTTGCGAGCGGCGCGAATGGGGCGCGCTTTGGAAGAATCGATCTGTTACCGCGCCATCCTATTGGGAATAACAAGGGCCTCCTTGAATACTCAAAGTTTCATATCTGAAGCGAGTTTTCAAGAAACTGCTCGAGTTTTAGCCAAAGCTGCTCTCCGGGGCCGTATCGATTGGTTGAAAGGCCTAAAAGAGAACGTTGTTATAGGGGGGATGATACCCGTAGGTACCGGATTCAAAGGATTAGTGCATCGTTCAAGGCAACATAAGAACATTCCTTTGAAAACCAAAAAGAATCATTTTTTCGAGGGGGAAATCAGAGATATTTTGTTCCACCACAGAGAATTATTTGATTCTTCTATTTCAAAGAAGTTTTATGATACATCAGAACAATCATTTAGAGGATTTAATGATTCCTAAAAGTGAATTCATACTTTTTTAATTTTAATTAAAAAAAACTCTTTATTTATAGTCATTTTATGTGGTAATCGAAATAAAGATAATAACGAATAGAGGGTAGGGGTTTGGATTGTGTATCGACATCGACACGGCCAATCTTCGGTAGAAGAAAAGGTTCCATCGGAACAATTATTTAGTTCAGGGCAACCTCGTCGCTTTTTTTTTCAAAAAAAAAAGCGGAAGTGGGAGGGAGAAATGACAAGAAGATATTGGAATATCAATTTGGAAGAGATGATGGAAGCGGGAGTTCATTTTGGTCATGGTACTAGGAAATGGAATCCTAGGATGGCACCTTATATTTCTGCCAAGCGTAAAGGTATTCATATTACAAATCTTACTAAAACTGCTCGTTTTTTATCAGAAGCTTGTGATTTAGTTTTTGATGCAGCAAGTAGGGGAAAACAATTTTTAATTGTTGGTACCAAGAATAAAGCAGCTGATTCAGTAGCACGGGCTGCAATAAGTGCTCGGTG